TCGTATTATGGATAGGCCTAAAAAAGGCTTCATTGCTATTCCCGAATTTGGAAAAGATAATATCTATTTTGTATGAGCAGAAACAAAAAGATGAATCAAAAGAGTTCTGCACCATGAACTTTGTACCGCGCACATCACTTAGACAGACCTCGGAAAGTAACGTAAGCAAGAGTGAAGAAATAGAATAAATATAAAAGAAAAAGCGAAATTCCGAAATAAAAAGGGATTGAATTTTATTTGTACTGTGTCTGAAATGCATCCTGTCTATTCCTATCCTTCAACCCCTCTATATTTTTTTTAAGTTTTTTTAAAACTTTTTTATTTTTTTTTGATATATATATATATATATATATGAAGACTTAGCACTCTTTTTGAGTGAGAGAAAGCACAATATGAACAAACAAGAAAGAAAAAAGAAACAAAAAAAAGGGAACATAATCCCACTTTAGTTCTTTACCATAACCATACATATATTTTTTACCCATCTCTAAAAATGGAGGTATATATCTATACGCTAGATGAATAAGTATGTATCATGCTCTTGACTATTAACGAATATATATCCTGATCTGTCTCGATTAATTTGTATGAATATCTATCCGATATATTATTCATGTGTCAGGAACCAGATTTGAACTGGTGACACGAGGATTTTCAGTCCTCTGCTCTACCAACTGAGCTATCCCGACCATTTCCCGTGCATTATCCTAGTAGAGTACTTGTATCTATGTCAATTAAAGGGACTAAATCTAAATAAAGTAAAGTATTAAATAAAGTAAAGTATTAAAAAATTTTATCTAATAAATGTAAGGATAATGATATGGAATGTGAATGATTCAATAATAGAGATTCCTTGCCCATATATGTTCATTTGTACAGGTATCGTATCTATCCAAATTGGGATAAGATCCAAAGATTTCTCTTCGGATCCATTTGTGAAAGAGTAGAGTGAATGAGAAAGAAAGATAGTGAATTTTGTTTGAACCACTGATGAAAAAAAGAGGATAAATAGTTAGGAAGTAAAATGGACTTTTTGTTGGGGATAGAGGGACTTGAACCCTCACGATTTCTAAAGTCGACGGATTTTCCTCTTACTATAAATTTCATTGTTGTCGGTATTGACATGTAGAACGGGACTCTCTCTTTATTCTCGTCCGATTAATCAGTTTTTCAAAAGATCTATCAAACTCTGGAATGAATGATTTGATCACTGAATATTCGATTCTTCCTTCAACTTCGATTGGAATGGATTCACAATAACTCTGAATTTTTTCTTTCATATATATATATATATATTCGATAGATTCGGGTCGTGATTAATCGTTTGATATGTTAGTATGTATACGTACGTATTAGATATATTATATAAGGCCGTCCTTTCTGTAATTTCGATAGAGGAATTCCAGCTACCAACACAACGTAGTCAACTCCATTCGTTAGAACAGCTTCCATTGAGTCTCTGCACCTATCCTTTTTTTATTCTAGTTTTATAAACCCTTGTTTTCTCAAAATAAAGATTTGGCTCAGGATTGCCCATTTTTAATTCCAGGGTTTCTCTGAATTTGGAAGTTACCACTTAGTAGGTTTCCATACCAAGGCTCAATCCAATCAAGTCCGTAGCGTCTACCAATTTCGCCATATCCCCTTTTGATTTGAGACCAAGATCCAGTTGGAATTCCACCCATCTCTTTCATTTATTTTGGAACCGTTGAATTCATTAGATAATGATTCCCATATCGAAAAAGTGTATGCTACTATTTGATTTTTTTGGCGATCCTCTATCAGTTTATTTCTATTGGATTGTTTCAATCAGAAATGATTCTATCATCGATGTATCCGCAATTCAATATGGATAGATATATCCCATATATATATATATGTTTCTCCCTCCCTTTCTTTTTTACAGTGCGATTTGGAATACTGGAACGGTCGATATTCATTCTTCTTTTTTTTTCGTCCTATCTCTTCCTTTTCCGAATGAAACCAGAAGAATGTCTCATTCTAATTTGGATTGTATCTTTATCCTTATCTTATCTTTTCTTAGGACCGATCCGCTCGCTATACGCTATAATTATTGCTATAACTGCTTTACTTTAAGAAATAAATGAATTTGATATTAAGAAATAATTAGATTTTTTATAATCATAATTTATAATTTGAAATTCTCATTAATATATATATATATACATACTCATTAATATATATATATATACATATTCATTAACATATATATACATATTCCAAAATGTAAATATAATGTATAAATATATAAATAAAATGTATAAAATGCATAAAAAAAGAATAGAATGTATAAATAATAATTAATGTAATTAATATGATAGAATGAAAATTCTACTAATTAGTCATATACTAATTAGTCATATATTTCTATTAGAAAAATATCTATTAGAAAAATAGAATTCTATTAATTCTATTTAGTCATATCTAGTTCTATATTATTAGTTATAACTAATATAACTAATAATATTATAATAATATT